TAATGTTAAAAATTTCAAAGTGGAAAAGACTCTTTTGATCTAGTTATATAATATATTATAATTATATTGTATATTGACAATTCCAAAAAACTTATCATACTATCAGCATAGTATGCTGATGGTCGGGCGGATCTGCCCCCATCGTCTAGCGGTTCAGGACATCTCTCTTTCAAGGAGGCAGCGGGGATTCGACTTCCCCTGGGGGTAGGGTACTACGAAAGGAAGTTGATCATGGATTATAACTAAACCTAGAATTAATTCTTCCTGGGTCGATGCCCGAGCGGTTAATGGGGGCGGACTGTAAATTCGTTGACAATATGTCTACGCTGGTTCAAATCCAGCTCGGCCCAATAATTCGCCGCTCCATTGAATACGATTTAACCAGTTTAATTTGTCCTCCAGAATATAGAAATGCCCTATCCGTCAAAATAAAGATCAACCATTTTTTTGATCTATCCATATATATTTTTTTAATTAGTCATTTTTGACAATAAAAAAAAAGAACCACCGGTTACTAGTAATTATTGCTATAGTTCATATCCATGTGGATATGATATCAGTATATCATTTTTGTTTCTGTTACAACACGACGAGACGAATAGAATGTTCTTATGAAACCATAAGAATATATATGCCATATGAAACCATAAGAATATGTATGCCATACACCTCGCTGGGATTGTAGTTCAATCGGTCAGAGCACCGCCCTGTCAAGGCGGAAGCTGCGGGTTCGAGCCCCGTCAGTCCCGAACTAGGATCCGATGAATTTATCAATTCATCTCCCACTTTTTACAGAAAAGTGGGACAGGGAGCAAGATCTAAGAATCCTTATTTATTTTTTTTTTTTCGTTTCACATTGATATTTTTATATTTATCATCAGACAAAAGAAATGCGGGAATTTTCATTTCTTTCACTACGGAATAGTACCGAAGGAAGAGACATATCTAGATTGATTGGTACGATCGGTTATATTACTCTATGTCAGTATTTTAAGAGATACCATATTCGTTATTCATTTGACTTTATTTTTTGATTGTTCTTGCATAATGAAATGGAGTAGAGTGCCCATATTTTTACCAGGAGTACATACACAAATTGTATTCCTTTGTTGTACAATATACAATGAACTTAACATAATTACCTCGGCGGAACAGAGCGCCTTTTTTATTTTTAACTGCGCCCTTTTCCAATTCCGATTTGTGTATCCTCTATTTTTAATTAAAAAAATCTATCTCATTCAAATTGCATGCTAATTTTTTTATGTATGTGTTCTCCCCCAATCCAAGAAAGAGAAGAGGATATTATATTAATAATTAATATTAATTAAATCTATTAATTTCTAATTTAAAATCATAAATTATATATAATATATAATAATCTTAATTAAAATTATTTAATTTTTTTTTCATAAATAATAAATATAAAGACCAAGCAAGGTACCCCTTTTTAGTAAATCTGTTGGAATATTAGATCTTTTAATCCGTCCTTTTTCCATCTCACTTATATTGTTTGGGTCTTAGGTGTGACCTGACCCATTGAATACCGGTCATCTGATACTTCGTCGGATACTTAAATTAATTGTCTGTATTAACTAAGTAGAACGAAGAAGGTAGGTTATAGAAAAGAAAGAATGGAAAAGGACGAAAAATTCAATAGCATTCTATATTGGAATTGGATTAGAAATTGAATTTTTGATTTAGTATGGATAAAAAGTCTTCCTATGTTATACTATTAAATTCTCGACAATTAATTGATTTGATAGATTAGATCTATTGTTATTCATAATATTTTGATCCATTTGGCATCATCAGGATACAATTAACTTATTGAATTTACAGGAATCAAATTTTTCATCTCTATGGGATTAGATCCCGAGTTATTGCGAAATAAAAAAAAATGAGATTATGGAAGTTAATATTCTCGCATTTATTGCTACTACACTGTTCATTCTAGTTCCTACCGCTTTTTTACTTATCATTTACGTAAAAACAGCCAGTCAAAATAATTAATTTTAATGAAACTAGAATTATTAGTTCTTGTCAATAATTGAAGAAATGATGAGATAGTGTGTAGAAATATAAATATAATATCTATAGTTTTTTCTACACACTATCCAATATTGTATACAGATATAATATAGGTTTATATAATATAAATCAATTTACAATTATGGTAGTGTCTCTAGAGTCCACTCCTCCCCCATACTACGAGCGAAAGGGAAAATGTAAAGACTACCATTAAAGCAGCCCAAGCGAGACTTACTATATCCATGTAAATTATGTCTCCTATCTCTATCAAGGAATGATTCCACTATGATTATTGATCAATAATCATAGTGGAATTAACGGCACAGAGTCAAAATGGGATTCTGATTTAAAACGATTGATGCTTCAAATCCAATGAAGCTAATCGTAACAAATTATCTATTATTGTATTGGATTTTCGGTAGAAGCGAGCCGTAAGTACAAATACGATACATATACCCTTTCTTTCTTATAT